ATAAAAAATATTGTTTCCAGATCTCTCAATTCATCAAATTTCTTAAAGTGCCTCCTTTCGGTGAATCACCGAAAGGAGGCACTTTAAGAAATGAATATTATTGATATTTTGAGACAAAAGAATTCCTTTTCTTTCTATAAAAATATACAATATTTTTCAAAAATTCCAACGATTACCCATATTCAAGAATAGAATAATTGAGAGAAAGATATTGTGATGATAAAGAAAAATGAGTGGTAAAACAAGACAGAAATGGACCAGTTATCATTATTAAGAAAACCCATTATTGGTTAGTATTAGTAATGGAACACAAAAGAAAGGATAAATTAAAGGGTCGATTGACAGAAATAATTTACACGATAGGATTTATCTGCATCTACAGTATCGATTCCAACAAATATTGAAAAAAGATGAATTTCTTTCTTTCGAAATCGTTTGATATATCCGATGAATTGAATCTAGTAGTTCAATTTGTTACTTGTTTGAATTGAGTTGCATCGATTTGGATACGCATAAAAAACCACAAAGGAAGGAGTTTTGTTTTAGGTCGGCTTTGGCTCGACTGAACGTTTTGACAAAACTTCAGTTAAATTATGGTATAGAAAAAAAAGGACTTTTCTTTCCCTCCTGCTGAGAAAGCATTCATTCTTCAGCCCATTTCCTTTTCTCAAAAGACTTCAATTGGTACGTGCAAAAAATAGGCCAATTCGGCGGCTTTTTGTTCAATTTTTCGTGAAGTCAAATTCTCATCAGTACGGGTCAACGGAATAGCCCCCCGGCCTCTGATGTCCATATAAAGGATACGACGAGCATAAATACCCTCTTTAACTTCTATTCTAATGGATTGAATATCTTTTATACGGAATCGGAGGAATATGCGACGATTTTTTCCAGGAAATCCCCAACGAAAAAGACACACTATTCCCTCTTTTCTATCGAATCGATCATAACCACTACCTACATTCCAGGAAATTGTGCACCATAAATAGGAACTAATAAAGAAACCCGCGATCCCGTAGAAAGACATCACAAGCCCTTGTGGAAAAAAAACAATTTGCTGAGCCGGAACAAAAGATATAAAATTTCTACCAAGATAACTGGAAGTTCCAACCAATAAGAATCCTAATGAACCTAAAAAAACGATAAGGGCCCAGCAAAAATTACTTAGTTTGCGAGATCCCGTTAAAAGTTCTATCCATATATGTTCTGATCGCCAACTCATACTTCATCCGATTTAATTTTATTGGAATTGAGAGAATACCCCAAATTATTTTGACTTTACTTTTTTTTGTTTCTGAAGGAACTCTCATCAAACTAGCACTAGTTCACATCAAACTAGTGCTAGTTGATGTGAACCCTTAGGAGTAGTTTATCAAATTGGTTAGATCTAAACTAATAACATACCCTTTAATCCCAATATACATATTACAGATAGATCCACCAACTTTAGGTATCCAACGATCCTGCTCTATTTGAAACTAGCTGGAATTTATTTACCCATAGATCATTTTCCGCAGGCATACTAGCTTTTTCCTTTAGAAATCACATGTCATACCATATTTCCATTTCCCGAAAGAAATAAATATCTGTGTTATGCTAGCAAGTAGAAGTTCAAAAAAACGGATGAGATTGGGTCCCCTCAGATCTAAACAATCTTGTTTTTTTGAACATAAAGAAACAAAGAAGCCATTGCAATTGCCGGAAATACTAGGCCTACTAAAGGCACAAAAATAGAGGGAAAAGAGAAAGTTGTCATAAAATAGGGTACCTCGATTTACTATTTGCACCTGTTATTATTTTTTTTTATCATATTTTACAATAATTATAATTCAAAATTGTAATTATTATGATATGAATTGGTCTTTATTATTATTTTTCAATTTATTAAGAAATTGAGTTTGAAAATTCTTATAGATATAGAAGTAATAAATATCTCTATATCTATATATCTAAGTGAGTATATAGACTAAGTCCAAGGGGTGTAGAACTACATAAATGGACTTATTCATCTTTCTACACGAAAGATACCTACGATAATCAACTTTATTATATTCTTATTATATTTTATATTAAATTAATTATATTTTTTTCTTAATTTCTTTGTGTTTTGTTCTTGTCTTCTAATTTGAAAAGGTTTCTTACAAATTATCGAAAGATTTGCTAGAATGCGACACAACCAGGATTTTTAGTGAAAATTCAATTTTCGGGCGATGCAGAAAGATAAAAAACTATATATCTATCTTTTCTATATTTGATTATCTACGTAAGGCGAAATTGGTTTTATTTGCCTAATGCCACGAAAGGAAGAACTCACGCTTTTATCTTCTTGATAAAGACTTCTTAATTAGTAATCGGAAATCTAGGTAAAAAAAAGAGTTATTCGCAACTTTTGCTTCTTTCTACAATTAGATCTTAGGTCACCAACCAAAGAAAATTTCGTTCTTATTTACTTTAATTCCGATAAGCTAATTACTTGTTTGCTACAAATAAAATAATTGAACTTAAACTTAATACGCTCTACTTGATTGAATTTTAATTCAACGGAAAAAAGGCGTGGAGCTTAAATAACTCACTCAGAACACTTTTCAAAGTATTACGTGGTACGATTAGGTCGAATAAACCTTTCTGGAATAAATATTCAGCCGCTTGTGAACCTTCAGGTACTGTTTTATTCAATGTTTGTTCAATTACTCTTTTACCCGCAAATGCAATGTAGGAATTGGGTTCGGCAATAATGATATCTCCCAACATACCAAAACTAGCTGTTACCCCACCAGTAGTAGGAGATGTAAGGATTGATACATAAAATAACTTTTTATTGGATTGATAATCATATAAGGCAGATGATATTTTAGCCATTTGCATCAAGCTCAAACTTCCTTCTTGCATGCGCGCTCCCCCCGAAGCGCACACTATAATAAGAGGTATAAGTCGATTGGTAGCGTACTCAATCAAACGAGTTATTTTCTCCCCCACGACGGATCCCATACTACCCCCCATAAACTGAAAATCCATGACCCCCATTGCTACGAGAATACCATTTAGTTGACCTACACCTGTTTGAACAGCCTCCGTTAATCCTGTCTTTCTTTGATAAGAATCAATACGATCTTTATAAGGCTCTTCCTCCGAATGAAATCCAATGGGATCCAGAGAGACCATGTCTTGATCCATAGGATCCCAAGTACCGGGATCGATCGAAAGTTCGATTCTTTCTGAACTACTCATTTTCAAATGATATCCACATTGTTCACAAATATTCATTTTTGATTTCAAAAATTTCTTATAATTTAATCCATAACAATTTTCGCATTGAACCCACAAATGCCTGTATTTTTGAGTTGCATCGAGATCATTAGACCCTTCTCTTAGAGTTAAATCACTACTCTTCACGCGGGTTCGTAGATTGGACCTCTCGCTTTCACTACTAGTTTTACGTTTATCAAAAATGCACCTAGAAATATAACTGTCACCACTATCACTTACAATGGACGTATCAATACAGATTTGAGACTGAAGATAACTGTCAATGCAACTATTAATGTGATTATTCCAACTAGATTGAGTATCATACATGTAACGATTGGATAAGGAATCTTCACTCGTAGATCCATTATTCATACAAATAGAATTGCGATAATGATAAAAAGAACTCTCTAGTTCACTCATAAAAGAAAGGTCGTTGTCAATCTCAAAAATATGATTTTCAATATCAAAATAGATAGAATAACTATTTCCATTACTATCCCTAACTAAAAAAGTATCATCAGAGAGAAAATCCAAAATGTCTTTGAAGCCGAATAAATGATCGACATTAATGTAACTAGAATTGTCACGACCCATGCAACTATGAATGTTTTTAGCCCTACCTTTTTGATTCGGATCTTCACTTTCACTAGTATTTTCAACAGAACCAAGATTGTCCAGTGAGTTCTTTATCCCATACCTACGCTCTAACTCCTTTTTAAACACCATCGAATTAAACCACCATCTTTCCATAGAGTTTTCTTGCCCCTTAATTTATTTGCATAAAAATACAATAGATGAATAGTCATTCGAGCCACAATTCTTTAGTTTTATTTATTTACTATTAAACTAAACAGAGAAATTCAATGGTTGAAGTGTGAAAAAGGATTCTTTTTTTGTTTTGTGGGAATCCGGGGGTAAAACTTCACTATATATGATATGAATATGATGGATTCTAAATATTAGAAATAATAATGGTAAAGAGGGGTTTTCCTATGTCTTCATATCGAACAAAAAAAGAACTATTTGTTCTCTCCTCGAAATATTCGTAAAATCTCGTCTCATAAAAAACGAATAACAAGTAATAAATTAAGGTTCTATTCTAGCACGAAACGAAGAGGACAATATACGGGGTGAGTCGAAAGATTTGTGATACTTCGCTTGATTCAGGGAAACTACAGTATATATAAAGAATATACGAATCCTAAGGATAAAGATCCATAGGTTTAATTGTGGATACAAGACAACAATAGAAACATTTTAGTCTTAGATTTTCTATTTCAAATCTTGTATATCTAGAGATATATGTATTTATCCAACATATATGCAATAGAATCTTTGTATTCGGCTCAATCCTTTTAGTAAAAGATTGGGCCGAGTTTAATTGCAATTCAATTAAGAGAACGGAGAGTAATTACCTGTTTGTTAGCTTTTTAGCTCATCTAAAGTATCCACCGCTTGAAATTCAAATTTGATCGCTTTCCATACCTCACACGCGGCAGCTAGTTCAGGACTCCATTTGCTAGCCTCACGGATAATTGCATTACCCTCAGCAGCAAGATCACGTCCTTCATTACGAGCTTGTACACATGCTTCTAGAGCTACTCGGTTAGCTACGGCACCTGGCGCATTACCCCAAGGGTGTCCTAAAGTTCCTCCACCGAACTGTAGTACAGAATCATCCCCAAAGATCTCGGTCAGAGCAGGCATATGCCAAACGTGAATACCACCCGAAGCCACGGGAATAACACCTG